TTAATAGTAGAAGAATAACGTGATATAATTGTATAAACATTTTAAAATAAAAGTTGAAAANTTTTTATATGTAAAAATTAGTATAAACGAGCAACGAATGGATGACTAGGGTGTTTTTAATGGACGTAAGTAAACGAAAGGTCAACTTTGAGTAACTTTGAGAGTTGAATTTCCACAGGGGAAACCCAAGTAATTTGATTAAATTTGGGAATTAAAACATTTTAGTACCAAAAATAAAAGAAATCAAGCGAGATTCCGTTAGTAGCGGAGAGCGAAAGCGGAGTATAAGGCTCTTAATGGGTAAGAATCGAAAACTAAAGAGGGTAAAAGTCCTGTAGATTCAAAAATAGGCCATTAAGTATAACTATTTGAAGAAAGGTGTTACACACATCTAGGCTAAATATGAGAACAAACCTATAGAGATAAGTACTGTGAAGGAAAGTTGAAAGAGAGGAAATAGTGAAATAGAGTCTGAAATTCGTTGACTTATAAGCAGTGTGAAAACACGTACCTTTTGCATCATGGGTTCGCAAGATTAAGATTTGGCAAATTTAAGTTTATAAATGAAGATGTAGCGAAAGTGAGTTTTTTGTAGCGTTAATAAAGATTAAAAATTGTCTTTCAGTCAAATTTTCCCGAAACCAAGTGATCTAGACATGGGCAGTTTGAAGCTAATGTAAAAATTAGTGGAGGGACGAACTGATGATTGTGGCAAAAATCTCGGATGATCTGTGTCTAGTAGTGAAATGCTAATCGAACTTGGAGTTAGCTGGTTTTCTGCGAAATCTATATAAGTAGAGCGTTATACTAAGTTCTTTTATTGTAAAGCACTGGATGGCATTGAAAGCGTAAGCTGGGAAATGCTAATTAAACTATGAAAGTAAAAGAAAATTGTATAATAGACAGACAATAGGCGATCAGGTTTATTGTCGAAAGGGAAACAACCCAGATCATAAGTTTAGGTCATTAAACAATCTAAGTGTAAAAGGGAGTTTATTAATTAAGAGAATATATAAGTAGGCTTGGAACCAGCCATCTTTGTTAGATTACGTAACAGTTCATTCAACAATTTAATAGATCCTTAAAATTAAGGTGGCTTAAGAAAAACCGAAACTATGAATAAGGTATGGTAGCAGAACGTACTGAATAATAGTTAGCGAAAAGCTTATAATCAGTAGTGATAATGCGAACATGAGTAAAAAACAGTGTGAGAAACACTGATTACTGCCTAAGGGTTTCAATTCCAGGAAAATCCAAATTGGGTTATACAGTCTCTAAGAGAGGCCGCGCAAGCGGCGTTTTAATGAGAGAAAATAATATAAGCTCTAATGAGCCAAGAAAATTTTATTTAAAGAGAACTGTACTAAAGACTAACTCTAGTGGGCAAAGTGGTGGTACAATTTATTTTAAGGAACTCGGCAAAATGACCCCGTAAGTTCGCGAGAAGGGGTGCCTATCGGATCTNAAAAATTATGTGATGGTAGGCCGCAGAAAAGAGGGAGTGTCGACTGTTTACCAAAAACACAGCTTCCAGCAAATATGAAAAATAGTCGTATTGGAGGTGAGGCCTGCCCAATGATTGTATCTGAAAACGAATGGTGTGCATATCATTTGTATAAAGACAATTAAATGGCCGCGGTAAAACTGACCGTGATAATGTAGCGCAATCAATAGCCAATTAATTGTTGGCAAGTATGAATGGTGTAACGAATGCTCCACTGTCTCAAGATAAATACCAATGAAATTGAATTCGTAGTGAAGATGCTACGTACAAATTGTTAGACGAGAAGACCCTATTGAGCTTTACTGGAAACTTATATTGTTATAATAAAAAAATTTGTGTATGGGAGTTCAGTACTTTTAAAGTTACCACTTTTTTATTTTATAATAACTTATAGGCAAGCCTAAAAAAGTGTAAGTTGGACAGTTTGGTTGGGGCAACCGCCTTCTAAAAAGTAACGAAGGTGAACATAAGGTAGAGACATAATAATGTAATATGCCTGACTGTAAAGATAACAATCTGAGCAGGGCCCATTAGGGCGGTTAAAATGACCCGTTAATATAAAGTGTAATAGTTAACGATCAACGGATAAAAGTTACCATAGGGATAACAGCGTAATATTGTTTGAGAGTTCATATTGACGACAATGTTTGCGACCTCGATGTTGAATTGCGGTGTCCTGGAGGTGCAGCCGCTTCCAAGGGTTGGACTGTTCGTCCATTAAAACCGTACATGATTTGAGTTCAGTGCATCGTAAGATAGCACGGTTTCTATCTACAATTTGTAAAGGAAACATCAGATATACTATTTTCTAGTACGAAAGGATTGAAAGATAGTCGTCCTATGGTGACCAATTTTAAATGTTGGGTGGCTACGACGAAAGGTATAATCGCTGAAAGCATTTCAAGCGAAAAAACTATTATTATTTTGTTTCCTGTTTTAAAGATGATAAGGGCCGTTCAAGATAAGGACGTTAATAGGATCTATATGTCAACTACAGTAATGTAGCATGTTAAAGATTACTAATGCCCGAAAGACTAATTTTTCCTAACCTTTATTAGTTATAAAGTATAAAATATTATTTATATAGGTTTTTAAATAATGGGGTTTGTTTACGGGAAATAGATCAATCGGCAGATTATCTGCTTTGGGAGCAGAAGGTTGTGGGTTCGAGTCCCATTTTCCTGAGTAAAATAGAGAGATGTTAAGTATAATATTTTTTTNACTCTTATTTGGTACACTTCATGTGATGATTCTTCCTAGGGNGAATCATATTCAATTAAAACTAACAGCTTTACAGTGATCATTAGCCACTCTTACAGCAACAATTGTATTATGGGTAACATTTGATGGAGAAGGCCAATTTCAAGCCTTGAAAATAATAGAGTGAATTCCCACAACAGTCGTAATATGATCCAGTGGAATGGTTATTTTTGCAGTAGATGGGATATCTGTCTTTTTTTNAANTTTAACAGCGATATTAATACCAATATGTATATTAATAAGTTGAAATTCTATTAAATTTCTTTTAAAGGAATTTTTGTTGTGTTTATTGGTTTTGGAGATATTATTAATGGGGGTGTTTTTAATATTGGACTTGTTATTGTTTTATATATTGTTTGAAGGAATTTTAATTCCTATGTTTTTAATTATAGGTGTATGAGGTTCGAGAGAAGAAAAAGTTTTAGCTTCATATTATTTTTTTTTTTATACTTTAATTGGTTCAGTGTTGATGTTATTGGGTATATTTGTGTTATATAGTAATACTGGGACTACCGATTATCAGACATTGTGTGGGCTTAAACTCAGTGCGGATATNCCNAAAAAGGTAGTTTTTTTGGGATTTTTTGTTAGTTTAGCAATTAAAATACCCAAAATTCCATTTCATATTTGGTTACCCCTGGCCCATGTAGAAGCTCCGGTTGCAGGATCAGTAATGTTGGCTGGTGTTTTATTAAAATTAGGGGGCTATGGATTTATTAGATTTTCTTGACCTTTATTCCCTGAGGCCTCTGAATATTTTGCTCCTTTAGTACAAACTTTGAGTTTGCTTGCTGTTATTTATGCAAGTTTAACTACTTGTAGACAAGTAGATTTTAAAAGAATTATTGCCTATTCTTCAGTAGCACATATGGGATTAGTGACTTTGGGTATATTTACTCATACAATTCAAGGGCTTGTATCGGCTATTTTTTTAATGTTGGCTCACGGGTTTGTTAGTTCTGCTTTATTTATAATTGTGACTCTTTTGTATGAACGCCATCATACTCGTTTAGTAAAATATTATCGTGGGGTGACAATAACTATGCCCATTTTTTCTATTATAATGTTTTTAATGATTTTAGCCAATATTGCGGTTCCTTTTAGTTGTAATTTTGTGGGAGAGCTTTTGTCGCTTTTAGCAGCATTTGAGTATAGTTTGATTGTTGGGGTGTTGGCTTCTTTGGGAATGGTTTTAGGAGCAGCATATTCTCTTTATTTGTATAATAGAGTGTGTTTTGGTAATACTTCTAATTTTATTTTATTCTCTAGGGATTTAAATAGACGAGAATTTTATGCGTTATTCCCATTAGTTTTTTTAGTTTATTTAATAGGTGTTTACCCTTCTGTAATAATAGACACAGTAAAAAGTTCTATAATATTTCAAGAAAGTTATATATGATAAATAGAATTTGATGAAAATAGTTTAGTTGGAAGAATGAGTATTTGGAACACAAATACTGTGTTTAGTAGAGAAATGCTAATTAAACTATGAAAGTAAAAGAAAATTGTATAATAGACAGACAATAGGCGATCAGGTTTATTCNAAAACACCCCATAAGGGGTGGGAAATTAATGGAATGAAGGAACNTTTTTATGCAATAACATTAGCTGTATTAGTGTCAGGAATAATGGTTATTTCAGCTCTTAATCCTATTCACTCGGTTTTTTGGTTAATAGCAGTTTTTTTGGGAGCTTCAGCCCTCTTTATACTGTTAAATATGGACTTTATTGCTTTAATATTTTTAATAGTATATGTTGGAGCAATTGCAATTTTATTTTTGTTTGTAATTATGATGCTAAATTTAACTGATCTTGAGGGTGCGGGAGATATGTCTAATTATATCCCGATTGGTTCGGTTATGGGTGTTTTTTTATTATTTGAAATTTTTATAATGGGGAGAGAAGCAATAGTTTATAGCAATCGAGACACAGATTATGAAAATTTAATGGATGTTTTAGATTTTTGAGATGTGTCTATTGAAATAATTAAATTTTCTAACATAGAAGCTTTGGGGCGAATTTTATATACAGATTATTTTTATTCATTTATTTTAGCTAGTTTTATTTTATTGGTAGCTATGATTGGCGCCATTGTTCTAACTCATGAGTTAGGTATTGAATTAAAAAGACAAGATCTTTTTATCCAAACTAGCCGTAATTTATTGCAATAAATTTGTTAAGGGGATGCCCATAGGGCGAAAAAAATATGATAAGAGCTCAAATATTAGAATTTTTTGTTATTTTTATAATGTTGTGCATTAGCATAGGCCTTTCTTTTATTATTTCAGGCGCTTCTTATACTTTAGGGGCGAAACAACCGGATAGTGAAAAAGTTTCTGTTTATGAGTGTGGTTTTGATCCATTTGAATCTTCTAGAATTCCTTTTTCTGTCCGATTTTTTTTGATTGGGATTCTTTTTATGATTTTTGATCTAGAAATTTCTTTTATTTTCCCTTGAAGTGTGGTTTTTAATCAAATCAGTTTATTTGGTTATTGAACAATGATAATTTTTTTAATTATTTTAACTCTTGGCTTAGTTTATGAATGGATAAAGGGAGGTTTAGAGTGGGAATAATATTAACTTTCCGTAAAAATTTTTAAGATACTATTTCGAGTAATATAAAAANGGAGATGGTTGGAATAATAATAATAAAAACATTGGCTATTATAGTGCCGTTACTTATTTCAATTGCTTATTTTACTTTAGCTGAACGAAAAGTTTTAGGTTATATACAATGCCGGAAGGGACCTAATGTAGTAGGGGTATATGGATTATTACAGCCTTTAGCGGATGGGGTGAAACTTTTTACAAAAGAAATGGTAATCCCTAATCATGCTAATATTTTTATATATTTTATGGCCCCCATTTTTTCGTTAATGTTGGCTTTTATTGCTTGAGCGGTTATTCCTTACGGACGGGGGATAGTTTTGAGTGATTTAAATGTGGGGATATTATATTTATTTGCGGTATCCTCAATTAGTGTTTATACTATACTAATGTCAGGATGGTCGAGTAACTCCAAATATGCCTTTTTAGGCGCAATAAGAGCAGCTGCTCAAATGATTAGTTATGAGGTTTCTATCGGACTAATAATAATATCTGTGGTATTATGTGTGGGCTCTTTAAATGTGACAGATATTATTATGGCCCAAAGTCGGGTTTGATTTTTATTACCTATGTATCCTGCTGCTATAATGTTTTTAGTTTCAACGTTAGCCGAAACTAATCGTATCCCGTTTGATTTAACTGAAGGAGAATCGGAATTAGTCTCCGGTTTTAATGTTGAATATTCTTCTATGTCCTTTGCACTTTTCTTTTTAGCTGAATATGGCCATATTATATTAATGAGTGCAATGATTACCATTCTTTTTTTAGGGGGTTGGAAAGTGCCAATTATAGAATTGTTATGAAAGGGGAATGTTTTATTTTTTGGAATAAAAACTATTTTGATAGTTTTTTTGTTTATTTGAATAAGGGCATCTCTACCAAGAGTAAGATATGACCAATTAATGATCTTACTTTGAAAATCTTATTTACCTCTTAGTCTTGGGTTTGTTGTATTAATTTCAAGTCTTTTGATCGGTTTAAACGGATTACCGCCTTTCGGGGGGTAATTAATGGGAAANTTTTAAGTTTATCACTTAACATTTTTGTATTTTAACTAAAAAAATGAGTGAATTATCTGCTAAATTTATTGGAGCGGGGGCGGCTACTGTAGGAGCAGCTGGTAGTGGTGCTGGTATAGGTACCGTTTTTGGAAGTCTTATTATAGGCTATGCAAGAAATCCATCATTAAAACAACAATTATTTACTTATGCTATATTTGGGTTTGCTCTTTCAGAAGCCATGGGTTTATTTTGTTTGATGATGGCATTTTTAATTTTATTCGGACTATAAAGCCTCTAAGAGAGGCCTTTTCACTAGGTCCGGGAAAGAAAAAGTAAAAATAAGATGTATAACGAATATTTCGTCGTCGCAACGACCTTATTTATCTTGGCAGTATTGGGGATTGTTTTAAATAGAAGTAATGTAATAATTATGTTAATGTCTATAGAGCTAATGTTGTTAGCAATGTCCTTTTTGTTTCTAATCAATTCTGAAGCCCTTGATAATTTAATCGGGGAAGTGTTTACGATTATGGTATTAACAGTAGCAGCAGGGGAGATTGCGATTGGGTTAGCTATTTTAGTCGCCTATTATCGGATAAAAGGAACAATAGCAATAAAATCGTTAAATTTATTAAGGGGGGTGGTCAACAGTGGGCCACCTATATAAAAGAGTAAATAATTTTATTTTCTAGTGAAGATTATTTCTTTTATTGTTCTTATTTTTTAGTAAATTAACTTTTCTTCTTTAGTCCGAAACTAAAGGATTAAAAAATTAGTGAATGAATCAAAGTCGGACAATTGGTGTTTTATTTATAGGCTGGTAACTTATAGGCAAAGTGTGTTGCTCATAACAACAGAGAAGTTGGTTCGATTCCAATCCAGCCTTTGAACTTTGGAGTTAAATGGTAGGTTCCAAACCATTTAACAGCTCTAAATAAATTATTTTTTATATTGAGGCCCGATTCCATGATGAACCCTCGATATTAAGCATTAATAATAAATGCTGCTATTAAAGCTACAGAAGATTTCTTTTTTTNGGGATTCATTTCTATTGTAGGGTAGACTAAAGGAAGGTCATCAGGCTCATTATCTGGTAGTGTGGGTTCAAATCCCCCCCCTGCATTAAGATCCGGGTGAATGAGGGATATTATTCGGATTGATTTGCGAGCATAGCAATATTAATATTAATTATTTATGGTGTATATCAATCTACATTAAAAACAGCAGTAATAGTTTTATTCTTAACAGGATTTTTAATTTTTTTAAATAACCAGTTTTTATTTTGAGAGGGGAAGGGATTTGATTTAACAAACGGATTTTTAACAATTAATAGTTGGGTTTACACGATCAAGCTGATCGTCATAATAGGTTCAATATCGATTTTATTAATGTTAAAAAATATTCCTCTTATAAGTCAGGGAATTACTTTATTTAATTTTCCTGTTTTAATATTAATTGTGGCATTAGGTTCAATGTTTTTAGTTTCTTCAATTAATTGACTTTCTATTTATTTAGCTATGGAACTTCAAACTTTATCTTTATTTATTTTAGTTGCACTAAAAAGAAATAGTGCATATGGTGCTGAAGCTGGGCTTAAGTATTTTGTCTTGGGGGCCTTATCATCAGGTTTGTTTTTATTTGGGTGTGCGTTACTTTATGGGTTAATAGGTGAAATTAGTATACACGCAGGGGAGCGAATATGCGCTTTAACATTAGACGGTGAAACTGGTAAAATTTTAATTATAATTTCATTATTATTTAAACTATCCGCCGCTCCTTTTCATATGTGAGCGCCTGATGTATATGAGGGGGCTCCAACAATTACTACTGCGTTGTTGGTGATAGTTCCTAAAGTTGTAATATTTGCTATTTTAGTACAAATAGCTTCTGTAGCTAATGTTTTGGTAGCAAGTGCGATATTTTCATTGGTGTTTGGGGCCATTGGTGCTTTGAATCAAACTAAAATTAAGCGATTATTAGCTTATAGTGGAATAGGGCATATGGGATTTGTTCTTTTTGGAGTGGTAATAGGTTCGTTTGAAAGTATACAAGCAAGTTTAATATATATGATTATATATGTTATAATGTCTATATGTCTTTTTTCTATAATTCTTTCATTAAGATTAAGAAAGCCACTAATCATTGAGTTTAGCGGTCTTTCTAGGATGCACCCAATTATGGCAATTTCTTTAGCCTTTACTTTATTATCAATAGCCGGAATTCCTCCTTTAGCTGGGTTTTTTAGTAAGTGGTTAATATTATTATATGGTATAACATCTCAATATTATTTAATTNCAATAATTGCTGTGGTATGTTCTGTTATAGCCGGGGTGTATTATGTAAGAATAGTGAAAATAATTTATTTTCAAGTCGGGTCATCATCTTTAATTTGACAACATGCTTTTATAGAAGATAAAATAGAATCTTTTTTTAAATATATATTAATAGGATTCTCATTATTTTTTATATTATTTTTAATGTTTGTGCCTAATTTTATTATGCTAGTTTCACATAATGCTACTATGGGTCTTATAAAGAATTTGGGTATTTATCCTTCAATAATTACAATGTAAGATAAAAGATGTATATATTAATTGTTTTCTTACCTTTATTAAGTGCAATAATATCGGGGCGATTCGGAAGAAATTTAGGTGAAAAGGGTGCTGGTATATTTACTTCAAGTTGTATAGTAATTTGCTGGGTAATATCATTGTTGATATTCAATGAAACAAATCTTAATACTTCTATTTTATATTTAAAATTATGAAAGTGGTTTGACTCAGAATTATTAACAATTAATTTTGGATTTCAATTTGATGTATTAACTGGTATTATGTTGATTGTAATTACTAGTATCTCTGCTTTAGTACATATTTATTCAATTGGTTATATGTTTGGTGATCCTCATATTCCTAGGTTTATGTGTTATTTGTCTCTTTTTACTTTTTTNATGATTTTACTTGTTACTAGTGATAATTATGTTCAATTATTTTTTGGTTGAGAAGGTGTGGGTTTATGCTCCTATTTATTAATAAATTTTTGATTCACAAGAATCAAAGCCAATAAAGCTGCTATTAAAGCTATGCTAGTAAATAGGGTAGGAGACATAGGATTAGTATTGGCGATGTTTGTAATTTTTAAAGAATTTGGAAGTTTAGAATTTTCAACAGTATTTAGTGTGATGAATGAGGTTAGGGACACTAACAGTGTCTCTTTAATATGCATATTTCTTTTTATAGGGGCTGTAGGCAAATCTGCCCAATTAGGTTTACATACTTGGTTGCCAGACGCTATGGAGGGCCCTACACCGGTTTCGGCATTAATACATGCTGCAACAATGGTTACAGCGGGGGTCTTTTTAATTATTAGATCCGGGCCTCTTTTTGAAAATTCACCTTTAGCTCTTATAATTGTGACCGTGTTAGGTGCTTTAACAGCTTTTTTTGCTGCCACGGTAGGGTTAGTACAAAATGATTTGAAAAAAGTTATTGCTTATTCAACATGTAGTCAATTGGGTTATATGGTTATGGTTTGTGGTTTATCTAACTATTCTACTAGTTTGTTTCATTTAATGAACCATGCTTATTTTAAAGCCCTATTATTTTTAAGTGCGGGCTCTGTAATTCATGCTTTAGCAGATGAACAAGATATGAGAAAAATGGGCGGGTTAATTAAATTTATTCCATTTACCTATATTATGATATTTATAGGTTCTTTATCTTTAATGGGATTCCCCTATTTAGCTGGGTTTTATTCTAAGGACTTCATTTTAGAGTTGGCTTATGATAGATATTATTTAACTTTGGCTCATTGGTTGGGAGTATTTTCTGCTTTATTAACTGCATATTATTCAATAAGATTGATTTATTTAACTTTTCTTTCTAATTCTAATATAAAAAAAGAGGTATTAATGAAGGTTCACGAATCTTCTTGGAATATAACAGCCCCTTTGGGTGGGTTAGCTTTAGGTAGTATTTTTGTAGGTTATTTAGCTAGAGAGGTAGTGATAGGTAATGTTTCCCCTCCTGTTGTGCCTACAATAATAAAACTAATTCCCACAATTTTTAGTTTATCGGGTGCTATTCTGGCTTTTATAGGTTATAATTCATTAAAAACCTACAGAATAATTTTACCTCAAATAAATCGGGAAACTGTGCCCAACTACGTTGGACCTGTGGTTTATTCTTTTTTAAATTCAGCTTGACAGTTTAATCTCATAATTAATCATTTTTTAGTATTAAAATTGTTAAAATGGGGTTATTTGGTTTCTTATCGTATTCTTGATAGGGGGTTCTTTGAAATTCTTGGGCCTATGGGAATTTCAAGATGAATAGTGATAGTGAGCCAATGGATTAGTAATTTACAATCTGGGAGGTTATATAATTATCTGCTAATTATGCTAATTTTTGTGGTGTTGTTTATTGTGGGTTCAACCTAAAGATAATACAAAATAAACTAGCTTTTATTGATTTCATAAAAGCACAAAATATTAGATCAAATTTTAACAGGCGGTCTTACCATTGGCAAGGTATACTTCCCGGTTGGGTGAAGTATACTTTTTATAGTTTTAGTTAATATATATCAAGAAAATGAATAAATTTTTAGTGCGTTGAATTTTTTCTACAAATCATAAAGATATAGGGACATTATATTTATTATTCGGAGCGTTCTCTGGTATGATAGGAACGTCATTTAGTATGCTTATAAGGTTAGAACTTTCGTCTCCCGGTTCAATGCTAGGAGATGATCAATTATATAATGTAATAGTTACAGCCCATGCTTTTGTCATGATTTTTTTTTTAGTAATGCCAGTTATGATTGGGGGGTTTGGTAATTGATTCCTTCCATTATATATTGGGGCGCCGGATATGGCATTCCCTCGATTGAATAATATAAGTTTTTGATTGTTGCCTCCTGCCTTAATTTTATTATTGGGCTCATCATTTATAGAACAAGGAGCTGGGACTGGATGGACCGTTTACCCCCCTTTAGCTAGCATACAAGCACATTCAGGAGGGTCAGTTGATATGGCAATTTTTAGTTTACATTTAGCTGGGGCATCTTCCATTCTAGGAGCAATAAATTTTATTACTACTGTTTTTAATATGAGGGCACCAGGAGTAACTATGGATAGACTGCCATTATTTGTTTGATCCGTACTTATTACTGTTTTTTTATTATTATTAGCCTTACCAGTGTTAGCAGGAGCAATAACCATGTTATTAACGGATAGAAATTTTAATACTACTTTCTTTGATCCTGCTGGAGGAGGAGATCCTGTTTTGTTCCAACACTTATTCTGGTTCTTTGGGCATCCAGAAGTTTATATATTGATATTACCTGGGTTTGGTATAATATCTCAAATTGTACCTACATTCGCGGCNAAAAAACAAATATTTGGGTATTTAGGAATGGTTTATGCTATGCTATCAATTGGGATATTGGGGTTTATAGTTTGAGCTCATCACATGTTTACAGTCGGTATGGATGTTGACACTAGAGCCTATTTCACAGCGGCTACTATGATAATAGCCGTACCAACTGGGATAAAGATATTTAGTTGGTTGGCCACTATTTATGGTGGCTCTTTAAGATTGGATACTCCTATGCTTTGAGCTATGGGATTTATTTTTTTATTTACTATTGGAGGTCTAACAGGTGTCGTAATGGCTAATAGTTCTTTAGACATAGTATTACATGATACTTATTATATCGTAGCTCATTTTCATTATGTTTTATCAATGGGAGCTGTTTTTGCTATATTTGGAGGGTTTTATTATTGATTTGGGAAAATAACAGGATATTGCTATAATGAGGTATATGGAAAAATTCATTTCTGATTGATGTTTATAGGGGTAAATTTAACTTTCTTTCCTCAACATTTCTTAGGTTTGGCTGGATTACCTAGACGCTATTCAGATTATCCAGATAGTTATGCAGGATGGAATCTTATAAGTTCTTTGGGTTCAACCATTTCTATAGTTGGTGTTGTTTGATTTTTATATATAATATACGAGGCTTACGCCCGTAAAATAAAATTTGTAGACTGGATATATAATGATTATTTTCCTTCATTGGAATGGATCAATAGTTCTCCTCCAGTTTGACACACGTATAAAGTCCTTCCCTTTGTACACACACAAAAGACTCCTTTTTTAAGGAGAGAATAATAAAGGAATGCAAGAGTTACTGTGAGGTTATGTGAGTTTAAATGCTGATTTAGGTATGTGCGTGGTCTTTCCAAACGGTGAACCTATTATAACACGCTGTTTCGGACCATTAACTCCTACTCTGGATTGGATTGCATATAAATCTTGTTTTTGGCATGAAGGTACTAATGTGTCTTTATTTAGGGAGGAAGTCTTCCTAATGAAAGGTGTCGAGGAGGTCAAGGAATTGACCGAGGCGGCCAGGGATATGCCCACGGCGTCTCAAATTCTAAGCACACATGCAAAACTTGAAGATGATTTTGTAGCCGAATCTATAGAAAGTTGTAAGAAGTCTCTTTCTGATATTGGGGTTCCAAATGCAAGTGATTTTACATCAATGATTAGGAAAATTTTGGGCCACAATAGGAAGGATCGGAGGATACTTCTTACTGACGTACTTAAAATCATTAAAGAAACAGACGATCCCTGCGGAATCGGGGGAAAGATGTCTGCTATGGTAGAAGATATTTTAAAAAAAACGTAATTTTATACCCCGCCCTTAGGTGGGGGTTTTGGGGGTTAGTTTAATGGGTAAAACATTGGATCTTGGTTTCAATGATACAGGTTCGAGTCCTGTACCCCTATTTACTGCCCGAATGGGTCAACATAAATTTATTAAAGATAAAGTTTAGGGATTTTAAATAATCAATTAGTAAGGAGATTAAGTTAATGGTAAACTTATAGCCTTCAAAGTTATCAATATTGGTTCAAATCCAATATCTCCTGNTAAANGGGGGGTAAGATTGGATTAGAAAGGCTCAAATTTGAAATAAAGAGCATAGTTGATCCCNTTTTTGTTAATATCTTGGCATAGTATAGGTATATTAAGTTATTGGGCCTATTTGTGTAGAGCATTCTTTTTATTTCGAATTAATGAATATAAGAGATTTAGTAAGTTATAAAAGTTGGGAGTAAATTGGGTGTTATGCAAGAATTAGTTATAATTTTAAAAAAAGGTAAATTTATTTAAATAATGGAAACTTGTAAAGAGTCTTCATTATTTTTTATTTATAGCCGAAGTGTGGTGAAGGCGTATTAAGCTGTTATTCTTAATTGTAAGTAAAATATTGCCGTTTTCAGATGACAAGGGCGGTAAGAAAAGAAAATCCAGTATTATCAATTGTTAATGAGATGTTTATCGATTTACCTGCTCCTACAAATATAAGTTATTTGTGGAATTTTGGTTCATTATTGGGATTGTGTTTAATTGTCCAAATAGTGACCGGAATTTTTTTAGCAATGCATTATTGCCCGGAGACAAATTTAGCGTTTTTCTCAATTGCACACATTATGCGAGATGTGAATTATGGGACTCTATTAAGAAGTATCCATATTAATGGTACTTTTATGTTTTTTTTTNGTGTCTATATGCATATAGGGCGAAATATATATTATGGAAGTTACACACATATAATGGTATGGAATACCGGTATAGTTATATTTTTTTTGATGATGGCTACGGCTTTTATTGGCTATGTTCTTCCTTGGGGTCAAATGTCCTTTTGAGCAGCAACTGTTATTACTAATTTTTTATCAGCAATTCCTTATATAGGTAGTAATCTTGTTGAGTGGGTTTGAGGGGGTTATAGCGTGTCTAATGCCACTTTAAATAGATTTTATAGCTTACATTATTTGTTGCCTTTTCTTTTAGTTGCTTTAGCTTTAATTCATTTGTTATTATTGCATACGGAAGGGTCTCATAATCCAATTGGAATTAGATCAGATATAAATAAAATACCATTTCACTCTTATTATTCTTTTAAAGATTTATATGGTGCAATGATTTTAATTATGTCAATTTCCTTTCTTGTCTTTTTTGCTCCTAATTTGTTTGGTGATCCGGAAAATTTTATACAGGCCAATCCTTTAGTTTCACCGGTGCATATACGGCCAGAATGGTATTTTTTATTCGCTTATGCGATATTACGTTCTATCCCTAATAAACTTGGGGGAGTAGTGGCTTTATTGGCTAGTATTTTGATTCTTTTTTTTTTGCCTTATTTACATAAANGTTTTTTGAGGGGGTTAAGTTTTAGATCATTGAGTAAAATATTCTTTTGAATTTTAATCGCGGACTTTTTAATATTAACTTTGATTGGGAAGGAACCTGTCGAAGAGCCTTATATTTTTGTAGGTCAAGTTGCCTCAATATTATATTTTGCTCTTTTTTTAATTATTCTACCATTAATAGGCAAATTAGAGAATGGATTATTATTTAATAAAATTGTTACTACTCATAAAACAAATATAAAAATTTAGAGTAAAATATAGATATTTTTGATTGCCTTTCAAGGAGGGTTATGACTAATTTGTTGGGCATGAACAGGAAAAACCGAAGTTTAAGGAAAGTACGAATAAAAAATTATCTTATAAAATGAGGTTTAATAATATACTATGAAAATTTTTATTAGAGTTTCAAGATGCACCAGAGCCATGACAACTAGGTCTGCAAGATGCGGCTAGTCCTGTTATGGAAGAAGTAGTGTTTTACCATGATAAAATAATGTTTATTTTAACAATAATTATTATAGCAGTAATGTGATTGATTTTACGAGCGTTTACTAATAAATATTATCATAAGTATTTAACTGATAGTTCACTAATAGAAATTATTTGGACTTTAATTCCAGCAGGTATTTTAGTATTTATAGCTTTTCCTTCTTTAAAATTATTATATTTTATGGATGAAGTTATAGATCCAGCTCTTACTATTAAGGCTATAGGTCACCAATGATATTGATCTTATGAGTATTCGGATTATTTAGCAGAAACCTTAGAATTTGATTCTTATATGGTGCCAACTTCAGATTTAGAAAGTGGGGATTTACGACTTTTAGAAGTAGACAATAGACTAATAATTCCTGTCCAAACACAAGTTCGAATATTGGCGACTGGTGCAGATGTGATACACTCATTTGCTGTGCCATCTTTATCTGTCAAAGTAGATGCTATCCCAGGACGTTTAAATCAAACTAGTTTTTTTATTAATAGACCTGGTATATTTTATGGTCAATGTTCTGAAATTTGTGGTGCTAATCATTCTTTTATGCCTATTGTAATAGAAGCGGTATCTTTAGATAAATACACTGATTGAATAGAATCACAAACAAATGAACTTGTTAGTAATAACTAGATAAATTAATTTATTTTAAATAGGTTCAAATGCCGCAATTAGATATTGTAACTTTTTTTAAACAGTATATTTGAATATTAATAGCTCTTTTTTTTGTATTAACATTATTGCTGATAGTCATATTACCTTCAATTAAAAAAGGTTATAAGATCAGACTGATCACTTTTCCTTTAAAAATTGAAAGAATGGGAGCGAATGCGCCATTAATAAGAAGGTTCACCTAATTATAAAATGTTAGCAGCTTATTTTGATCAATTTAATGTAGTAAACTTAATAACAATTTGAACAGCCACCTTTTATGGTGGTTATTTAACATTTAGTTTTACTAATTCGTCACTTATGATGTTATTTGTAATTATTTTGTTTTGGAGNTTTTTTAAAGTGAATTATGTTATCCCCAATAAGTGACAATCAATATTAGAATTAATAAATACAGTCATACAAAGTATGATAAAAGAAAATTTAGGGGCACAGGGTAAACACTACTTTTCTTTTGTGTTCTGTTTATTTATTTTTATTGGTTTATTAAATGTTTTAGGGCTATTTCCGTATGTTTTTACACCGACAACCCATATAATAATAACATTTGGTCTATCTTTTTCGATAGTATTAGGTGTCACAATATTAGGGGTTTTAAAATTTAAAATAGATTTTATGAGTATGTTTATGCCTGGAGGTGTGCTTTTAATGTTAGCACCCTTTTTAGTAATAATTGAAACAATTAGTTATGTAACTCGAGCAATTTCATTAGGTTTAAGACTGGCGGCTAATATATCGGCGGGTCATTTATTATTTGCTATTTTTTCTGGATTCGTATTTGATATGTTAACAAATGGGCTTAGAATTTTAAGTATATTTCCAGTGTTAGTAATGATATTTATTACCATTTTGGAAATGGCTGTTGCAGTAATTCAAGCTTATGTGTTTTGTTTATTGACTACTATATATTTAGGAGATACGATAGCATTACATTAACTAAGATTTTGAATAGTTTAGATTAGTATAAAATTAAGCAGAGAGGAATGTCACATCAATATCATCCTTATCACTTAGTTGATCCAAGTCCATGACCTTATATAGGGGCCTGTGCAGCCTTATTTACTACTGTAGGGTCTGTAATGTATTTTCATTATAATCAAAGTTGAATATTAAAATTAGGACTAATAACATTAATATTAACAATGATAGTCTGATGACGGGATGTTATTAGAGAATCTACTTTTCAAGGGCATCATACTCAGATAGTAAAACAAGGGTTAAAGTATGGTATGATTTTGTTTATTGTTTCAGAAGTTTGTTTTTNCTTTTCTTTTTTTTGAGCTTTTTTTCATAGTAGTTTGGCACCTGCTATTGAAATAGGTGCAGTTTGACCTCCTAGAGGGATTGATGTATTAAATCCCTTTTCTGTTCCTTTATTAAATACTGCGGTTTTATTAAGCTCTGGAGCAACAGTAACTTGAGCGCATAATGCTATTATTAGTGGTAAAAGAAAAGAAGGGATACAAGGATTAACATTAACTGTAATATTAGGCATATTATTTACAAGTTTACAAGCAATGGAATATTATGAAGCACCATTTGCAATTTCCGATTCAGTTTATGGGTCGACTTTTTTTGTAGCTACAGGGTTTCATGGGCTTCATGTGTTAATTGGGACAACTTTTTTAATGATTTGTTTAGGAAGATTAATTGTTTATCAGTTTACTCAACACCATCATTTTGGTTTTGAAGCTTCGGCTTGGTATTGGCATTTTGTTGATGTTGTATGGTTGTTTCTTTACGTTTGCATATATTGGTGGGGAAGTTAATNAAAAAACATTAATTAGAAAAGTTTAAGAGTATAAAGAAAGTCTAAGACTTTGATTTTGGGTCAGATAGAAGGCGAGCGGCACTTATAATACATGCTAGTCGAGTGGGTAAGAACCACGGCAAACAGGTGAGTAAAGTTTTGGGGGTAATCAATTGGGCCCGGTTCTTGGGTAAAATTTATTGTCAATTGATGAGCCGGAATTGTATTAGGTAGAAGGTAAGGGAAGAGCTTGCCTTGCCGATGATGCATTGCCGAAAGGCCACACTTCCACTGAAACAAGGGGGAGACTTAAAAAAGGCAGCAGTAGAGAATATTGTGCAATGAACGAAAGTTTGACACAGAGATGTCGCTTAAACAGAGATGTAGCAGACTGTCCAATATACGTGCCAGCAGACGCGGTTATACGTAAGGTCTGAGTCTTTATCCGAAATAGGCGTAAAGGGTGTGTAGGCACTAAATAGAGTTTTGTCAGGTAAATAGAACTTTTATGTAGCGGTAAAATGCTTTTAGATAAAATGGAATACCGGAGGCGAAGGCGATTTACTGAAGAAATTGTCGCTGAAACACGAAAGTGTAGGGAGCAAACAGGATTCGATACCCTGGTAGTCTACACTGTAACTATGAATGTGAGATGGTGTTCTGTCAGAAAGAACTTGATACATTCCGCCTGAATAGTACGATCGCAAGATTGAAATTCAAAAAATTTGGCGGTTCACTATTCCAATTAGAGGAGCGTGTTGTTTAATTCGATATTACGCGATTAACCTTACCAAAACTTGCATATAAAAAATTATGGGGCGACCCAGTGTATAGATGTTTATTGATTACAGGTATTGCATGGCCGTCGTCAGCTTGTGTTGTGAAATCAATAAAACGAGCGCAACCCTTGTTAAAATTTATTGATTCCTGCGAATTAGTTGGTAGGGCATTATTTTAAATGAGGATGACGTCAGGTCCCTATGGTCCTTATGTTTTGGGCTACTTATGCGCTACAATCTTATATACAAGAGGAAAAATTAATCTTTAAAGTATAAGTTTGGAGGATGGCCTGAAATGGTTGTCTGAAATTGGATTTAATAGTAATCAAAGAGTAGAGCGCTTTGGTGAATATGGCTCTAGTGTTCGTACAAATCGCCCGTCACCTCGTCCCAGTTGAGTCTTCTTTAAGTACAAAAGAAGGTTTTAAAAAAATAGGTGGTTTCTTTATAATAAAATTTTAATCTTTTAAAGTCGTCTCTTGTATCAGGAGTATTTTACAAGGTTGAGTAAGTCGTAACATAGTTGCGGTACTGGAAAGTGTCGCAGGATTTAGGCCTTTTTAGTTCAATTTAAGAATAACGCCCTAGAGGCGAATTGTGTTGGTTCAAATCCAACGAAAGGCT